TCAGAGAAATCGGACCAAGTCGACTTACTGATAGGATGCCCTAATGCGTTACAAAACCGCGCCTTAGTCAATGATCCAATCAGATGAATAATTGGAACGGTCGTATCGACCTTCTTCATAGAATTATCTATTAGAAATGAATTTTCTAGCATTTGACTCCGTACCAACAAAGAATTTAGTCGCACACCGGAAAGATAGCCCAGAAAGTTAATAGCGTACTTGCCTAAGTATAAGTGGTTTAGCTGAACCCTTCCTGGTTGAGAAGACGCGTGAAAATGCCATTGCCATAAACCGACAAGGTAATATTTCCATTTATTCATCAGAAGAGGCGTATCCTTTGAAGCCAAAATGGATTTTCCTTGATATCTAACATAATGCATGAAAGGATCCTTGACCAACCCTAAGATGTCCTGAAAATCTTTAGCAAAGACTTCGACAAGATGTTCGACTTTTCCATAGAAATACGTTCGCTCAACGAGGACTCGAAAGGATGTTGATTGTAAATGAGACGATTGGTTACAGAGAAAAAAGAGGATGGATTCATATTCATATACATGAGAATTATATAGAAACAATAACAATCTTGGATTACTTTTTAAAAAAACAGAAATAGAGTTCTTTGGAGTAATAAGACTGTTCGAATTAAAATACTCGTGGAGAAAGAACCGTAATAAATGTAAAGAAGAGGCATCCTTTACCCATTCGCGAAGGGTTTGAACCAAGATTTCGGGACAAATGGGGTAGGGTATTCGTACATCTAACACATAATTTAAATGGGACAATTTATCCTCGAAAAAAGGAAATATTGAATGAATTGATTGGAAATTAGGCGATTTTTCAATTTCTTTCCCTTCTAAAAAAGCCACCAACCGTAGGGAAAATGGAATTTCCACCACAGCAGCAAATACCTCTGATATAATTTGAGAATATAACTTATTGTTGTGCCCAAAAATCGGATTTTGATTCGAATCATTAGCAACAATACTCAAATTAATCCGTTGATACATTCTAGTAATTAACCGTTTCACACTTAGTGAACTAGATTTATTGTCATAAAACCCACCTTCCAATGACATCATCGAGCGATTTAAACCATGATCATGAGCAAGTACATAAATATACTCCCGAAAAAGAAGTGGGTATAGGAAGTCGTGTTGTTGAGATCTATCTAGTTCTAAATATACTTGAAATTCCTCCATTTGAAATTCGATTAAAAACAAAGGTAAGGGATTTAGTGAGCGATCAAACGATACATAGTGCGATACGGTGAAAACAAAGTATTGTAGTAAAAAAAGTGGATACCTTGAAAATGGGTAGACTCATCACCGGATTCTCTATCCTCTCATTTTGAGTTAATTTAATTGGTTTATGTTTGTTATAGTTATAGTATAACTAAGTGGTTAGAAACCCTTTATTTTTTCACTCCAATCGCTCTTTTGATTTTGGAAAAAAAAAAACAACTCTATTTATCAATATACTGCTTCTTCTACACATTCAGTTACAACCCATAATAGGGACCCGCTAATACTTAGGACTCATTAAATAAATCGATAATCCCCTCATGGGAAAACCTTTCCCCGCGTTAGGAACTAATATCTTTTTAACGTTTAATTAGATCGGATAATCATTCAAATTAAGAACCGAAGCTCGTTACTTTTTGTTTCCCTATAATTGGAACCCTCGGGCTCTATCCATTTATTCACTCGACCCAACTCTTAATAATTATATTTATTTTGTTCCGCGCCAAGAATTCAAACTTGGTTTTATAGCGATTGAACAAGAATAAAATATTCTCAAAATTATCCATTGATACGACATGCTGTTTTTTCCATTCATTCCTTTCAGGATCAGTCGCAGTCTTACAAACTCTCCCGAAGATTTGGACGAATTCTTTGCTTCATAGAAATGTGTAAAAGATGCTAGCCGTACTTAAAAGCCGAGTACTCTACCGTTGAGTTAGCAACCCAAATAATTCGAATGGGTAGATAGAATCGGAATAAAAATAAATAAAAAAAAAAATGGAATTTCAAAACGGAATCAAAAAATGAAATTAGCAAGAACTCGAATCAAAAAAATTTCTAATCGATTTTGAACATAAAAAAAAGACAACCAAAACCTATGGAACGGAGATAAATGGGCCCAGTTCTCCATGATCAAATTATATTTGTTCACTACAATATTGTCAATATGACATTGAATATTGAATAGCAAGATTGAGAAAATACTAAAAACATACAATAACAAAAACAAAAAGAGTTAATTGGTTATTTATTAAATTGAATTCAAATCCAAATAACAAATCAAATTATATATTAATAAATAGATATAATAAATATGGAAATTAATAAATAATATCTAAAGAATTAGATAAATAAAAAACTTTAAGAATACTTTTTTAGAGAAAGACTTGAAAAAAAAAACCGAAAAGAAATAGGTCTGAATAGAACAAAAGGGGGGATAGTAAAGAAAAAATTATACAAAACTAGATAAAGCGCATCCACACCCTCTTTTTTGTTCTATTCCTTAATAGAATTTCGTTTGATTAAGACTAACTTCTGTAAAAACCCCCGCTTTCTGTGAAATATCATGAACGGTTCCTGTAGGTTGAGCGCCCTTGGCAAGGAAATATAGAATAGCAGGAACATTTAAATGGGTTTGATTATTTATCGGATCATAAAAACCCACTTTCCGAAGATCTCTTCCTTCTCTTCGGGATCGACCATCAATTGCAACGATTCGATAAACGGCTCATTGGGATAGATATAGATGAACAGTACCCCCCCTAGAAACGTATAAGAAGTTTTCTCCTCGTACGGCTCGAGAAAACAAAATGGTTAGAAGTGACAGTTATGTCTATGTATAGAATTAGAATGTCAAATAGATCTATAAAATAATCAAATCAATTAGAGATTTAAGTTATTCTTTTTTTGTTTCTTTGTCATTTTCAAAAGAAACAAAAAAAGAATTCGTACTCTCATAACTCAAGTTAGATAAGTTTCAACGCCCAGCCAAAAATCCTTAGGCATTTCCTTTTTTGAGCGGTCTCAAGCCCCTTTTTTGTTTGTCTCGTTTCGAATCGAATCTATTTTTGGATTGGATTGAATTGTTGAGACAATTGAAAAATGGTATTTCCTTGTTCCAGGATCCTTTATCTTTGCTTTGAATCATTAGGTTTAGACATTACTTCGGTGATCTTTAACGTTTTTTATTTTAAAAAATGGCAGCAACACACCCCCTTTTGATTTCTTTCTATCAAAGAATCATACGAACAATTGATTCCTACAGGATACACTTTTGGTAGAAAAAGTTTTCCCAATTCCAACAAATTTTCCCCTTGCTTTTGGATTTCAAAATTGCTCGAATCAGATCCTTTCGATTTCTATATCGAAAATTTACTTACGAAGTTTTTTCCAACTTATTGATTGGTATTAACCCTAGATCCTTGCCCCTGAGAAAGGAATAAATACTTTATACTCGAGCTCCATCCTGTACTAGTTCCATTACCCCCCCCCAAAAAACTTGAGGATTCTAATAGAACTGAAGAAAAAATGTCGAGCCAAGAGCCCATTCATATAAAATAGAAAACGGTGGATGTAAAAAACAAATCCACAGCGGATCATGTCCTTCAAGTCGCACGTTGCTTTCTACCACATCGTTTCAAACGAAGTTTTACCATAACATTTCTCTAGTTTGGAACCGGTATGTAATTGATTCCAGTATGGAATCATGAATAGTCATTGCTTCGGTCGATACACAGACTTTTTTCCTTGTATATGAAGGGAATATTTAGGTTGTTAGTCGTTCATCCGGAATCCTGAAATGAAAGAGAAAATCAGAATTACAAAAATGGGCGATTTCTGTATCTATCAGATTAGACTGAACAATTTTCGTTGGAAGTAATTATGTATATTGTATGTTAAATATTTAATTTAACAGGAAGATAAGGGCTCACAAATCTTAAAAAGCAAAAGGACGTTATCTCTGAAATAGAAGGATAGCAATCCATGCATATAAGCCTTTCCTCAAATTATGTGTCGTTTCTTTGGCTTGGGCTTCAGATTCAATAATCTTTCCCCAAATTCAAAATAAAATAAATAAAATAGAAAATAAAGTAAATAGTATAAAATTCAAGTAAATAGACTATATGAATAACCCCCGTCTCAATTGTTATTCCAGAGATTTACAATTATTCATTAAAAAAAGACCAAGACCGCAAAATTTGGGTTAGAATCAAAGAGCCTCCATTCCATATAGAGCGGGATTATTGGTTAATGAAATTTGGACCGACACCGATATTCAAATCGGTATCTTTCATTGCTCACTAACTCTTACCTACTCCCACCCCGAATTCTTTCTGTGGGAATCCTAAATAAATAAAAAAAAAAAAAAAGATCCCATTTTACGGAATGCTAGACTATTTTGTATAGATACAAAGACAAAAGGGCCCAGATTAAGTCATTGTTTCCTTTCTAATTTGTTGTTTTTTATTTTAATCTAACCTAGTCTTACTTAAGAGACTTAATCCCGAATTCAATCAGTACCAGGAATACCCTCTTGTTTAGAATTCCGAAATGAAAAGAGAATAATTGGGATTCTAAAAAGATAGGAATGGGGAGGCTTTCCCATTTCGATTTAGAACGGATCTTTGAAAATTCAATTCGAGGGGGGGGCGTCAGACTTTTCTACGAAACTCGCTTAAATATGAAAGTGAATGAAAGAGGAAGAGGGGGGCATACGCAAAAACGCCCATCCAACGTTTTTTAATTCAAACTCTTGTGATCGATGTTCCCCGCTTGCGGGGACCACAAATGCATTCAGTTCCATTTTCGTATTATTTGAATTCGATTCAATTTGTGAAAAAAGATCCGGTTGAGAAAATAATTTTTTTTTATTCGAAAAAAAAAAAAAAAAAAGACGTACACGTATATTTTATCAATATATACTTAAGAGGGTTGCGCAAACGGGAATTGAAAATTTTTATTCTGCCCGGTCTGGGACGGAAGGATTCGAACCTCCGAATACCGGGACCAAAACCCGTTGCCTTACCACTTGGCGACGCCCCATTTCAATTTCGATTTGGTACTAATAAAGAGTACCAGTGGTATCGGCTGTTCGTCAATTCCAGTCCAAAGCCCCAAAATTCGATTCTGATTTTAGTGTTAGGATTTTGACACATGTAGGTGTAAAATACAACTTAATTTATTGATCATTACATAGAATTCAATTAAGATATTGTATGAAAGTATGATTTCTTCAATTCTCACACGAGAATAGAAGGATTTTTGTTTTGATTGGGTCGGTTCCAAGAAGTTTTTTTTGTCTACCTTACTTTCTTTTCTTCATTTTTATCTTATATCAATAAGATATTAATAACTCAATCAAAATAAAATTATCTCCAAGAACAAAATGTTTGTTATGCTTAATATCTTTAGTTTAATGTATATCTGTCTTAATTCTGCCCTTTATTCGAGTAGTTTTTTATTCGCTAAATTACCCGAGGCCTACGCTTTTTTGAATCCAATTGTAGATGTTATGCCAGTAATACCTGTTCTATTTTTTCTCTTAGCCTTTGTTTGGCAAGCTGCTGTAAGTTTTCGATAAGATCTTTAATATTGTGCTAGAAAAATTCATGATTTATTCTAGTTCGAAAAAAAAAAATTCTAACAATTAATAAATAAGAGCAGATGAGTCTTACAATATGAACGAACCCCCGCCTCAATTCAAACAATGAAATTCTTGGGGAACCGCGATCCATTTTGATCCCCCATTTGCTATTTGCAATTTGTTGATTATGACCCTTTTTCACTGAAACCATCTTATATTAGAGCCAACCAAAATGTAGAATTCTAATTGTGTGAATTTAATTTATGAAAACGATTTTCTATTTAGAGAATCAAATTCTAAAAAGAACTTCATTTCTTGATGTCAAAATTGGATATGTAGTATAAAAATAGAGAATCTATTCTCTTTTTCCTTTTCCCCAAAAACCTGATTTGGAGATTGTGTAATGCTTACTCTCAAACTCTTTGTTTACACCGTAGTGATATTCTTTGTTTCGCTCTTCATCTTCGGATTCCTGTCTAATGATCCAGGGCGTAATCCCGGACGCGAAGAATAAAAAAGGAAGGAGTTGCTTACTTTATTCGTATAAACGTTCTTAGGATTTTTTGATTCCCAGTTACTATTAAAAATAAAGTAAAAGTGTTCGCTAAAGGTAAATTTGAAAAATACCAAGACATCGCCCGAAACGGAAAGAGAGGGATTCGAACCCTCGGTACGAATAACTCGTACACCGGATTAGCAATCCGACGCTTTAATCCACTCAGCCATCTCTCCTAATTGAAAATAAAATAAAAAAAAAAAAATAAAATTACTATGTTACATTACACAAAAAATAATGCTTGAAAAAGCCCGTCTTTACTTGATTTTCTATCTTTACTTTCTATATTCTCTTCTATATTCTCTAGAAGAGAATATAGAAAGTAAATTGATTATATAGCTCATAGAAAATATAGCTTATAGAATTTCTTTTTTTTATTGTCTTTTGTATTCTATTATATAAATAGATATAACTTTTATCAGCAATTCCATTTCTATCATTTTTAGAAAATTAAAATAAAGAAAGTATTCGAAAGAGATAAAATAGAAAAAAATAAAGAAAAGAATATCTCTTTAATTTCGTTCAACGGGGCCTTTTTTATTTCCACTTCCACGGCCTGGCCTGGTCAGTACCCAGCCGGGCCTTCTTTTGTTCTAATGACCCATACCGCTGAACCGTAGAAAGGGTGCGAACCATACCATAAAAAAACGATTTATTTGAATTTGATTTGAAAACCACAAAATGAAATACTTGTTATTGTATTCAAAGGAACAATAAAAAGAAGGACTATTTCCATTCTTTTGATTGAATCAAGAATAAAAATTTGTATTTGGTGTGTGGATAAAAGTTATTTTGTCGAGCCATATCTGTCAAAATTCGTCCAACAAAAGAAATTGTTTTGAATTATTAAATTTAGTTATTTAAACGAAATAACTCCTCCTTTACGAGGACTCCTGACAAAGACGTCAACGTTCTAATTTCGAATTTTCATTTCATGATTATTTTAAATTTATGTCCTATCTTGATTACATCTGATTCTCTTGTTCGACAAAGGGCCCTTTTTATACAATAATCGCATTGTAGCGGGTATAGTTTAGTGGTAAAAGTGTGATTCGTTCAATTAATCCCCTTAATAGTTAAGGGGTCCTTCAATTTAATTGATATTTCAATCAAAAACTTTATTTCTTAAAAGGATTAAATTTGAATCCTTTCACTCTCAAATTTAAATAAAAGATTCGGAGAAAAATATCCGTTCTCGTGATTTGTATCCAAGAGTCAATTCGAAATTGACAATTTGGATTATGAAATTGCGAAACATAATTTTTTTTTTTTGAATTGGATCAATACTTCCAATTTTTTAAGTATAAGTAAAGGATCCATGGATAAAGATAGAAAAGTCT